TAAGACTGGATATTATTAGAAATGCCCAAAATATATCATATTCGTAAAGCAGAAACATAGATGCACTCCTATTGAAATCCATAACTGTTTAGTTAAAGAAAGAATTTATTTTGATCAAACCGTCTAGTTTCCTTTGTTTACTGTAGGGCATGTCTCGTTTCAAGATTCATCACCGTAAATCCTATTTACATTATATATTTTTAAATTTTTTTGTTAGAGTTAGTATAACTAACTATTGCTCTTATCCAAATTTTCTTCTTTTCAGCTCAGTCTCACCTAGTATTTTCTCTAAATACAAGGAATTCTAAATAAAATTCTCATTTTTGTTTAGAATTTTTAATAAATAGAAAATTTGAATAAATTGATTGAAATTAAAATATATTTTTCTTTTTTCTTTTTATGAATATACTCGGGAGGTCTTTTTGTCTCTTTGTTCTTAGTGATTTATAATAGAGCAAGGAGTCAGATGGAAGGAAGAGAGAGAATGTATAGCGATTTTAATCTCAAGATTTAGTATATTTGTGTGGGTATTTATTATTATATTTATTATTAGTAGTAGAATTCTTAGAATATAATTAATGGGTAGGAGTTTAGATTTATTGAATCCGGAAAGAGAAGACTACCCTTGCTAGGTTTAGGTAAAGGTATACGAAGAAAGGCCTATTTTGTATTGTTGACAATGTTTACAATGAAATTTACCAACTATATTCGTTTTTCAAACTTTAGCTTGTGCACAAATACAGCTGGTCATTCCTATACCCATATGAAGTACTATTATATTCGATTGGGGTTGGGTTAGATTGGAGTTTTTAAACGGACTCGTGTTATAATTTTTACTTCCAAAATTCACTAGGATTTTAGAATTTATAGGGCTCTAGGGCTATACGGACTCGAACCGTAGACCTTCTCGGTAAAACAGACCAAACTGATTATGATCAAAGTGATATGAACTGTTTCAAAGACCCAACATGCATTTTTTGTGCATTGGGCTCTTTCATTAACTGATAGAAATATCAGTTAGTCTGCCATATGTTTTTGACAGAAAAATAGGGAGATGGCTCCATGTGCTCTGAGTCATTATTTGGATTCAGATTCAGGAACACTACCAAAGTGTTTCAAAGGGGGTTTATCTTGACGTAGGTCTGCCTATGGCCTAGATTAACCTAAGTTAAATGAAGTCTCTATCGCTCTGTTTAAAAATCAAATATGAAACTTCATACACCTTAAAGTTCATAGGACGAAAAGAGATTTTTTGAGGTCCTTATACTCATATGCCTAGCATTGAATAGAATGGGTATTCACCTTATCAATATCGCAAATCAATGATGGGGTTAGCACCTAAAAGGGCATCTGAATCGGCCCCAACCCTTTGGTTTGTCAGGCTATTGTTCTCTTGTTCCCTCAAAGTTATGGAGTAAGACATCGATTTCTCAATAAGATCAATTCTTTTGATTGCATGATGGACTCCCTTGAAAAACATTGGCGCTCGTGTAAACGAGTTGCTCTACCAACTGAGCTATAGCCCTTAGTGTTTGTAATACCTATTTTATTCTGTATATCATTTCTTGTCAAGATGAAGATTTTCGGGATACCTATTCCATGACCCAAGATCATAGATCTTTGATCAGTATTTCGTAAATTGATATTGATTCTAAATAATATGATCTTTATAATCCGTTGAGCGGATAGGTCCCATTTGGTTTTCTTTGTAATGATAAATGACCTACTTAACTCAGCGGTTAGAGTATTGCTTTCATACGGCGGGAGTCATTGGTTCAAATCCAATAGTAGGTAGAACTTATTATATACCATTCCGGTATATAACAAGTTTTTATAACCAAAAAATTTTGAAGTTAATTTTGGCTTTTTCTTATTAAAAATAAGAACGAATTCCCCACTATATTTCATTGGTAATTCTTTCTACGATATATTTTCTATTTTTTATCTACTAAAGATCTCTTTTCTGATTGTTGTCGAAAGTTGGCATAAGATTTCCTCCTCTTTTGGAGAGTGTGGGTGGATGGAAATATCCATTTCGTGTCAAAAAAGATTTGAATATCGGATCTTTTCCCATAAATTCTGAATCTATTCCGATTCCGAATATATGGATTGTGCTAATGATTCAAAACCTATTTTCGTACTTTTTCTAAAAATCAGTTGAAATAAATTCATTGGATTTAAAACTTCTTTTTCGGTAAATCAATCCCGAAATGCTTTTTTAGAATGTCTAATATTCGTTTTACATCTTCTATGCGAAAGTGTTCCATTTTCATAAGATCTTCTTCGCTGTTATTCAAAAGATCTAATAATATACTATTTTATATTCATAATTTTACTATATTCATTTCTTACTATACTATATTCATATTAATAAGATTATTATATGAATAAGATTATTATATTAATATCTTACTATACTATATTATATTAATATCTTAGTATATTATATTCGTAATCTTATTATATTATATTTAAAATCTTACTATATTATATTACTATC